AAAGGAAAATAACTTATTTTAAATGAAATAAGCTGTTTTCATCTAATTTTTTTTTTTTTTTTTTTTTTTATAGTTAATTTAATTAAACTTAGATAAAAAAATTTGTATAAGATTGATTTATTTAAATAAATAAAATTAGTAAATAAAATATTATTAAAAATTTTTGTAATAGATAATATAAAATTCCAATATAGACATTTCCGAGAGTTAAAAGTACAACACATAGATAGATAGATAAATGAATATTGATTATTTATTTTACATTAAAAATATATACAAATGTCTAACGACAGATTATATTATATACTAATAAATTGATAAAATTGTTATTCATCTCTGAATCTTAAAACTTTTTTTTATATGAATATAGATATTTATTAATTAACTAAATATTTATATACATATATATATATATTAATCTATACTTGGTATATCGTTAATTTATCTTAAATTATTATATAAATTATAAAGATTAATTATAATAAATATTATTAAAAAATATTTATAATTATTATAATTATTTTTTAAATTATTATATTTAAAAAAAAAAAAAAAAAAAATTAGATTAAGACCAATATTTAATAAATATCCTTTAATAATATTAATAATTTTTTATTATTTAGTTTAATTTTTATTTCAATTATTAATTTATTTTTTTTTATTATTTATATATTATTTATTTAGTAAATTAAATATATAATATTAATTTAATTTTTATAATTAAAGTTTTTTAAAATAGTTTAAATGAAATAAGYTGTTTTCATCTAATTTTTTTYAATGAAAAACGGTAAATTATTTAGGGGATAATTTACTGAACAAGCTCGAATTACCAATTTTTATTTATTAAAATAAATATTTTGTTTTATTTTTTTTTACTAAAAAAATAATATTTATTAAATAAGTAATCTTAATCTAATTTTCTATAATTAAAGTTTTTTAAAATAGTTTAAATGAAATAAGCTGTTTTCATCTAATTTTTTTTAATGAAAAACGGTAAATTATTTAGGGGATAATTTACTGAACAAGCTCGAATTACCAATTTTTATTTATTAAAACGGTAATAGTGTTATTTTTTATTTTTATTAAATATAAATATTTATTAAATATATAATTTTAATTTAATTATGTTGGGTTAAGGTAGTGTATTAATCTATAAAGTTTTATTTTAGCTTAAATTTTTATTATTGATTTGTTTTATATGTAAGTTTTTGCGTGTATTTTTATTTATTTTAATAATAAAATTGAATTTTATTTATATCCTCAGTAAGTAGTTTTATTAATCAAGGAAACTTGGAAATAGTAATTTCATGTAGTATTGGCTAAATTTGTGCCAGCAGCCGCGGTTATACAAATAATGCAAATAAAATTTGGTTGGTGTGAGTTAAATTTTGTTTTTAAAATAAAGTTGAATTTATTAGGTGAAATTTTAAATTTAATAATTTTTGTATAAATGTTTTTGAGGCTTGTAAATTTTAATTATAAACTAGGATTAGATACCCTATTATTTAAAATGTAAATTAAGACACTAAGGTAGTATTAGCTATGTTCTTGAAACTTAAAAAATTTGGCGGTATTTTAGTCTATTCAGAGGAACCTGTCCTTTAATCGATAATCCACGTTGAACCTTACTTGAATTTGTTTATCAGTTTATATACCGTCGTTATCAGAATATTTTATTAGAAAAATAATTTTCTATAATTTTTATTAGAATTTATATCAGATCAAGGTGTAGCTTATGTTTAAGTAGAGATGGGTTACAATAATTTTAGTTAAATGAATCTAATTTTGAAAGATTTTTAGTGAAGGTGGATTTGATAGTAAATTTTTAAAGATTGTGGAGTTGATTTTAGCTCTAGAATATGCACACATCGCCCGTCGCTCTTACTATTAAGGTAAGATAAGTCGTAACATAGTAGATGTACCGGAAGGTGTATCTAGAATGACAGTTTAAAGCTTATTAAGTAAAGCATTTCATTTACATTGAAAAGGTTTTTGTGCAAATCAATATAGACTGAATAGGATTTGTTTATTAATTTTATTTTTTTTTAGAATAATTTATTAAAAATAATTATATGGTTTAATGTTTTAGTAGTTTGTATTGAAAAAATAATTATAATAATAGTTTATTAGTATTGTGAAAGATTGCTGAAATAATTTGAAAAATTTTTGTTTTTAAAGAAAATTTAATTTGTTGTACCTTGTGTATCAGGGTTTATCAAATAATTAATAATTATTTATTAATCTCGATTTTATAAGAGTTAATAGTTTATTAAAGTTAATGTGTTAAAATTATTTTAAATAAATTATTAGAAATGAGATGTTATTCGTTTGTAAAGGTATCTAGTTTTTTTAGAAATAAATTTAATTTACAAATTTTTGATTTTTTAAGTTATTTATTTAATTTAAAAGTTTAATAATTTGACTATCTTAAGGGATAAGCTTTAAGATAAATTGTTAAAAATTAATAATTATGATTATAAATGTATGCTTAGAATTAGCAATCGTTAATAAGTTTGTTATAAATTATTTTATGTATGATATTATTTATTATGTTTTAATTTTTTATAAAAATTTTTTTATTAATAATTTATAGGAAGTAATAATGGTGGAATTAGTATATTTGTTGTTGTGTTAATAATTATGTATGATAAGTTTATATAAAGAACTCGGCAAAAATTTTACTCGCCTGTTTAACAAAAACATGTCTTTTTGAGTTATTTTTAAAGTCTGACCTGCCCACTGAATTTTAAATGGCCGCAGTATTCTAACTGTGCAAAGGTAGCATAATCATTAGTCTTTTAATTGAAGGCTGGTATGAACGGTTGGACGAGGTATAAGCTGTTTCATATAAATTTATATTAGAATTTTATATTTTAGTTAAAAAGCTAAAATTTAGTTAAAAGACGAGAAGACCCTATAAATCTTTATATTTTGTTTAATTTAAATTTTTTTGATTTGTTTTATTTTTATTATATTAAATATTTTGTTGGGGCGATGTTAAAATTTAATGAACTTTTAATTGTTTTAAATCATTAATTTATGAATTATTGATCCATTAATAGTGATTATAAGATTAAGTTACTTTAGGGATAACAGCGTAATTTTTTTGGAGAGTTCTTATCGATAAAAAAGTTTGCGACCTCGATGTTGGATTAAGATATAGTTTTAGGTGTAGTCGCTTAAATTTTAAGTCTGTTCGACTTTTAAATTCTTACATGATCTGAGTTCAGACCGGCGTGAGCCAGGTTGGTTTCTATCTTTAATAGATTATAATATCTTAGTACGAAAGGACCAGATATTGAAATAATAATATTTTTAAAATGGAATTTTAATAATTTAGAACTATTTTGGCAGATTAGTGCAATAAATTTAGAATTTATTTATGTGATGTTATATTACAAATAGTACTTGTTTTTTATAGAATTTATTTTATCAATCATTGGAAGATTAATTTTAATTATTTGTGTTTTAGTGAGAGTGGCTTTTTTAACTCTTTTAGAGCGTAAAGTATTAGGTTATATTCAGATTCGTAAGGGTCCTAATAAGGTGGGATTAATAGGGGTTCCTCAACCTTTTTGTGATGCAATTAAGTTATTTACTAAGGAACAAACTTATCCTCTTTTGTCAAATTATGTTTCTTATTATTTTTCTCCTATTTTTTCTTTATTTCTTTCATTAGTTGTATGGTTGTGTGTTCCTTTATTTGTTAAGCTATATTCTTTTAATTTGGGTTTATTATTTTTTTTATGTTGTACTAGTTTAGGGGTTTATACAGTTATGGTTGCTGGGTGGTCATCTAATTCTAATTATGCGTTATTAGGGGGGTTGCGAGCGGTTGCTCAAACTATTTCTTATGAGGTTAGAATGGCTTTGGTTTTATTATCTTTTGTTTTTTTGATTGGGGGGTATAATATTTTAGATTTTTTTTATTACCAGAAAAGTATTTGATTTTTAGTAATTTTATTTCCTATTGGATTGGTTTGATTTTGTATTTGTTTGGCGGAAACTAATCGAACTCCTTTTGATTTTGCTGAAGGGGAATCTGAATTGGTGTCCGGATTTAATGTTGAATATAGAAGAGGGGGGTTTGCATTAATTTTTATAGCAGAATATGCTAGAATTTTATTTATAAGTATATTATTTTGTGTGATTTTTTTGGGTTGTGATTTGTTTAACTTATTGTTTTATGTTAAGTTGACTTTTATTTCTTTTTTATTTATTTGGGCTCGTGGGACTCTTCCCCGATTTCGCTATGATAAATTAATATATTTAGCTTGAAAGAGTTTTTTGCCTTTTTCGTTAAATTTTTTATTGTTTATTGTTGGTTTTAAATTGTTAATGTTTTGTTATATATGGTTAACATAAATTAGTAAATAAAGTTAATAGAAAGGTTGATTTCTATCTTATGTTTTCAAAACATATGCTTATTCAAGCTCATTAACTAATTAATTAAGTTATCTCATCATTTGTTAATTAGAGGGTTAATGATATAATATAAGAAGTAGATTACAGTTAAAACTTGTCCTACTAAAACGTAAGGTTCTTCTACTGGTCGGGCTCCGATTCATGTTAATAGAATAACAGTAACGACTATGGTTCAGAATAGGATTTTGTTAATAGGGTAAAATTGAATTCCTCGGAATTTACTTAAGTGATAAAATGGTAGAATTATTAAAATAGCAATTGATAATACTAGTGCGATTACTCCTCCTAGTTTGTTAGGGATTGACCGTAAGATTGCATATGCGAATAGGAAATATCATTCAGGCTGGATGTGAACTGGGGTTACTAAAGGATTGGCTGGGATAAAGTTATCTGGGTCTCCTAATAAGTACGGGTTAATTAGTGTTAATAGTAGTAATGCTGTAATTATAATAATAAATCCTACGATGTCCTTGAACGAAAAATATGGGTGGAATGGAATTTTATCAATGTTAGAGTTTAATCCAATGGGGTTATTTGATCCTGTTTGGTGTAGGAATAGTAGGTGGATTAGTGTTATAGCAAGTACAATAAAAGGTAGGATAAAATGAAATGTGAAAAATCGGGTAAGAGTTGCATTATCTACAGCAAATCCTCCTCATACTCATTGTACTAAGTCAATCCCTAAATATGGGATGGCGGATAGTAGATTTGTAATGACTGTTGCTCCTCAGAAAGATATTTGACCTCAGGGTAGAACATAGCCTATAAAAGCTGTTGCTATTACTAAAAATAAAATTAATACTCCGATTAGTCATGTAGGGGTAAATAAGTATGACCCATAATAAATTCCTCGTCCTACATGTAGGTAGATACAAATGAAGAAAAATGATGCACCATTAGCGTGTAGGGTTCGTAGTAATCACCCATAGTTTACATCTCGGCAAATATGATTAACTCTGTTAAAAGCTAAATTAATGTCAGCTGTGTAATGTATAGCTAAAAATAGTCCTGTTAGAATTTGAATAATTAAACATAATCCTAGTAGAGAGCCAAAATTTCATCATCCGGAAATATTTACAGGGGCGGGTAGATCTACTAAAGCATTGTTTGCAATTTTAAATAAGGGGTGTTGGGTTCGTAAGGGTTTGTTCATTAGTTTATTTGTCGTAATGGTCCGTAGAATAATTTAGTAATTTTTACTACTGCGATAAGGGTAATTAATAAGTAGTTTATTAATAGGATTGTGATAATATTTGTTGGGAAGTTGTATAATTTATTTAGGTTTAAAGTATTTTCTGTTAGAAATATATTTAGGTTGTAATTATTTTGTGTTTCTAAGGTTGTTAAGAAAGGTGTTATAGAGGGTTTATCTGTTAATGTAAAAATTAATATTAGTGTTGTTATAATTATTAAACATACAAATCTTAATTTTATGGATAGTGAAAATATTTCGTTTGAAGCTAGAGATGTTACGTAAATAAATAGTACTAATATTCCTCCTAAAAAAATTAAAAATAAGATATATGAGAATCAAAAACTTTTTGCTATTAATCCTGTTAATAAGCAGATTTGTAGGGTTTGAATTAGAAGTATTAATCCTATAGCTAGGGGGTGATTTATTTGAATGAAAATGAATCTAGAAATTAGGGTTGATGAATATAAAAATAGTTGTATTATATCAGGAGGTAGTTTATTTAAAATATTAATTTTGGGGATTAATGATAAAGTTTTTTCTTTTCTCTTGAAGTTTTAAAAGAATGATTCTTATTTTTGATTTACAAGACCAATGTTTTTATTAAACTATTAAAACTAATGATGATAAGATTGTATTGAGGATTGCCTTGTTTTTTATTTTTAATGGGGGTTTTCGTTTTTGTTTCTAATCGTAAACATTTATTGTCTATGCTTTTGAGTTTAGAATATATTGTTTTGAATTTATTTTTTTTATTATTTATTTTTTTAAATTTAATAGATTATAGAAGATTTTTTAGTATAATGTTTTTAACTTTTAGAGTGTGTGAGGGTGCTTTAGGGCTTTCGATTTTAGTGTCTATAATTCGTACTCATGGAAATGATTATTTTCAGTCGTTTAATGTTTTACAATGTTAAAATTAATTATAATAATACTTTTTATTAGACCTATTTGTTTTGTAAATGGGTTATTTTGAATGGTTCAGAGTTTATTGTTTATTGTTACATTTTTATTTATTTTGTTTAATTATTGTACAAATTATTTTGTAAACGTTACTTATTTTATGGGTTATGATATTATTTCCTATGGTTTGATTTTGTTGAGATTTTGAATTTGTACTTTAATGTTAACCGCTAGTGAATCTGTTAATAAATACGATAATTATAGGGAATTGTTTTTATTTAATGTATTGATTTTATTGATTTTTTTGATTTTAACGTTTAGAAGAATGAATTTATTTATGTTTTATTTATTTTTTGAAAGAAGTTTAATTCCTACTTTATTTTTAATTTTAGGTTGGGGGTATCAACCTGAGCGTTTACAGGCGGGTGTATATTTATTGTTTTATACATTATTAGTTTCTTTACCTATATTAGTTGGTATTTTTTATTTATATAGTAGTTTAAATATTATGAATTTTTATTTATTGGGGAATTATTCATTTAATTATGATCTTTTATACTTATCTTTGATTTTAGCCTTTTTAGTTAAAATGCCTATATTTTTAGTTCATTTATGACTTCCTAAAGCTCATGTTGAAGCTCCGGTTTCAGGTTCTATAATTTTAGCGGGTATTATGTTAAAATTGGGGGGCTATGGTTTGTTGCGGGTATTTTCATTTATGCAATTTAGAGGAATTAAATATAATTATGTTTGAGTTAGTATTAGATTAGTGGGTGGGGTTTTAATTAGTTTGGTGTGTTTACGTCAAACTGATTTAAAGGCTTTAATTGCTTATTCTTCTGTTGCTCACATAGGAATTGTTTTGGGGGGTTTAATAACATTAACGTATTGAGGCCTTTGTGGTTCTTATACGTTGATGATTGCTCATGGACTTTGTTCTTCAGGGTTATTTTGTTTAGCAAATATTACTTATGAGCGACTGGGGAGTCGAAGATTATTTATTAATAGGGGGCTATTAAATTTTATACCTTCTATAGCTTTATGATGATTTTTATTGAGTGCTTGTAATATGGCTGCTCCTCCATCATTAAATTTATTGGGGGAAGTTTCATTATTAAATAGAATCGTTAGATGATCTTGGGTGACTATAGTGGCTTTATCATTATTGTCGTTTTTTAGTGCTGCATATACTTTATATTTATATGCTTATAGACAACACGGTAAGCTGTTTTCAGGGGTTTATTCTTTTAGTGGGGGTAAGATTCGAGAATATTTTTTATTGTTTCTTCATTGATTTCCTTTAAATTTGTTAATTTTAAGGAGAGATATTTGTTTGTTTTGGCTTTAATTGATCTAGATAGTTTATTTAAAATATTGATTTGTGGTGTCAATGATATGATTAGTCATTTTAGATCGTGAAATATTTATCAATTTGTAGAATTAGATTTTTAACATTAATTTCTATTAGATTAACTTGTTTTTTATCTAGTTTGGTATATTTACTAAATGATTATGTTATTTTTTTGGAGTGGGAAGTAGTTAGATTGAATTCAGTTAGAATTGTGATGACTTTTTTGTTTGATTGAATAAGTTTGTTGTTTATATCTTTTGTTTTACTAATTGCTTCTTTAGTAATTTATTACAGAATGGAGTATATATCTGGGGATATGTTTATAAATCGTTTTATTATGTTGGTTCTTATGTTTGTATTATCTATAATATTATTAATTATTAGTCCTAATTTGATTAGAATTTTATTGGGTTGGGATGGATTAGGGTTGGTTTCTTATTGTTTAGTTATTTATTTTCAAAATGTTAAGTCTTATAATGCGGGGATGCTTACGGCTCTTTCTAATCGGATTGGTGATGTAGCCTTTTTATTGGCTATTGCTTGAATATTAAATTATGGGAGTTGAAATTATATTTTTTATTTGGAAGTTATAAGGAATAGATTTGAGATGGAAATTATTGGTGTATTAATTATGTTGGCAGCTATAACTAAAAGTGCTCAAATTCCTTTTTCTTCTTGATTGCCTGCGGCTATGGCCGCTCCTACCCCGGTTTCTGCTTTAGTTCATTCTTCAACCTTGGTTACTGCTGGAGTTTATTTATTAATTCGATTTAATATTTTATTAAGAGGCAATTGATTGGGTAGTTTGTTGCTTTTATTATCTGGCTTAACCATGTTTATGGCTGGGTTGGGTGCTAATTTTGAGTTTGATTTGAAGAAAATTATTGCTTTATCTACTTTGAGACAATTGGGCTTAATAATAAGTATTTTGTCTATAGGTTTTTATAAATTAGCTTTTTTTCATTTGTTGACTCATGCTTTATTTAAGGCTTTGTTGTTTATATGCGCTGGGGCAATTATTCATAATATAAATAATTCTCAAGATATTCGATTGATAGGTGGTTTGGGGGTTTATATGCCTTTGACTTCTGGTTGTTTTCATATTGCTAATTTAGCTTTGTGTGGAATGCCTTTTTTAGCTGGATTTTATTCAAAGGATATGATTTTAGAAATTGTGTCTTTAAGTTATATTAATATGTTTTCTTTTTTTCTTTATTTTTTTTCTACTGGTTTGACTGTTTGCTATTCTTTTCGGTTAGTTTATTATTCAATAACTGGTGAATTAAATTGTGGTTCTTTAAACATGCTTAATGATGAAGGATGAGTAATACTTCGTGGGATAAGCGGGTTGTTGTTTATAAGAATTATTGGGGGGAGAATGTTAAGATGGTTAATTTTTCCTACTCCCTATATGGTTTGTTTGCCTAGTTATTTGAAGTTATTAACTTTATTTGTTTGTATCGTGGGGGGTGTAATAGGTTATTTAATTTCAAATGTTTCTGTATTTTATTTTAATAAATCTTTAAATAGTTATTTGAGTAGATTTTTTTTTGGTTCAATATGATTTATACCATATATTTCTACTTATGGTATTGTTAACTATCCTTTGGTTTTAGGTGGTAATATTTGTAAGTCTTTTGATCAGGGTTGGTCTGAATTTTTTGGTGGACAGAATTTATATAATGAATTGATTAGATTGTCTAAATCTGTAACTGTTATACATAATAATAATTTAAAGATTTATCTTTTATTGTTTGTTTTATGAGTTATTTTCTTGTTTTTCTTTTTAATATTTTATCTAAATAGCTTAAGTGAGAGTATAACATTGAAGATGTTAGGGTAATTGTTGTAATTTTTGGATATAGTTAATTAATAGTAGTAATTTATAAAAATAATGAAATTTTGTTTTTACAATGAAAATGTAATGTTTTTGTTAAACTATATAAATAGAAGTACAAATGGAGTTTAACCATTAAAGATAAAAGTTAGCAGCTTTTTCTTGAACACTATACTTCCTTAATTGGAGATAAATCTCAGTTATATCATTAACAGTGATAGGCCTCTTTTTGGCTTCAATTAAAGAATATTTATTGAATATAGAATAAGGGTATTATAGTACCTAGGATTAGGTCGAAACTAATTGCAATGAATCGCTTCATATTCTTTTAAGGTAGATTGAATATTCAATACTTTTTGAATGCAAATCAAATGTTATAATTAACTACAACCCTAATTTGATCAATTTAGTATTCCTTGGTTTCATTCGTGATATAGACCAATAATTAAGATAATGATAAAGATGGTTGATGTTCTGGTTCAAACTAGTAAGTTTGAAACTGAGATGATTAAAATTATTGGTAAAATTAAGGCGATTTCTACATCAAAAATTAAGAAGATAATAGTAATTAAAAAAAATCGTAATGAAAAAGGTAGTCGTGAAGATGATTTGGGGTCAAATCCACATTCAAATGGTGAGCATTTTTCTCGGTCTGTTAATGTTTTTTTTGAAAGTGTGGATGCTAGGATTATTACAATACTTGCGATAGTAATAAGAATAGTTGCTATAATAATAATTGAAAATATTATCTATACTACATTATTAGTAGTCCTTATGATTGGAAGTCAAATATACTTATATACTATATAGATAGTTAATTAACCTCCTCATCAGTAAATTGAAATATAAAGGAAAAGTCAGACGATATCAACAAAATGTCAATATCAAGCGGCTGCTTCAAAACCGAAGTGGTGTGTTTTAGAGAAATGGTTATTTAAATGTCGAATTAAACATACTAATAGAAATGTTGTTCCGATTAATACGTGGATTCCGTGGAACCCTGTTGCTATAAAAAATGTAGAGCCGTAAACGGAGTCGGCAATAGTGAATGGGGCTTCGATATATTCGTATGCTTGAAGGATTGTGAAATATACTCCTAGTAGTACTGTAAAAAATAGTCCTTGGGTGGCTTGAGAGTGGTTGCCTTCTATTAGTCTGTGGTGGGCTCATGTTACAGTAATTCCTGATGATAGTAGGATTGCTGTATTTAATAGAGGGATTTGGAATGGGTTAAAGGGTTGAATTCCAGCGGGGGGTCACATAGCTCCTAGTTCGATTGCTGGGGACAGTCTACTATGAAAGAAGGCTCAAAAAAAAGATAAGAAAAATAATACTTCTGATAGAATAAATAAAATTATTCCTCATCGGAGTCCTAATGTTACTGGGAGTGTATGTAGTCCTTGGAATGTTCCTTCTCGAGAAACATCTCGTCATCATTGATATACTGTTAAAATAGTAATTAAATTTCCTAATAAAAATAGTGAAACATCATATTGATGAAATCATTTAACTAATCCTGAGACAGAAGTTATAGCTCCAATTGCCCCTGTTAGAGGTCAGGGACTATAGTCTACTAGATGAAATGGGTGGTTTGAGTGTGTTGACATTAATTTACTTCTCTAGAGTATAGAGTTCTTAAAACTGTAAATACATATGATTGGATAATTGCAACTGCTGATTCAAGGACTAAAAGTGCAATTTGTCCTATTAATAGCAGCGAAACAATTGCATAAGATAAAGAGGGGCCAGTGTTTCCTAATAGTGTTAAAAGTAAATGTCCTGCGATCATATTTGCAGCTAATCGAACAGCTAGGGTTCCGGGTCGAATAATGTTACTAATAGTTTCAATGCACACTATAAAAGGTATTAGTACAGCAGGAGTTCCTTGTGGTACTAGATGTGCAAATATATGTTGAGTATGGTTAATTCATCCGTATAATATGAAACATAGTCATAAAGGTAGGGCTAGGGTTAAAGTTAAGGTTAAATGGCTTGTTCTGGTAAAGATGTAGGGGAATAGTCCTATAAAATTATTAAATAAGATTAAGGAAAACAATGAAACGAAAATGAAGGTGGAACCAGAATGTCCTGATGGTCCTAATAAAGTTTTAAATTCTTTGTGAAGTGTCACTAAAATAGAATTTCAGAAAATATGTCATCGTGATGGTATTAGTCAGTAACTTGAAGGAATTAGTAATAATCCAAGGAATGTGCTTATTCAATTTAGTGATAGATTGAAGATGCTTGATGAGGGGTCGAATACAGAGAATAAGTTTGTTATCATTTTCAGTTTAGAGATGAAGTTAAATGTTTTTTTGAAATCTGTGATGTAGGTGTTTGAGGAATTATAGAGTAGTAGTTTATTATACTAAATAGAATAAAGGTAATTGAAAAGATTAGGAATAAGCTTAATCAACCAATTGGTGCTATTTGTGGAATTAAAAAATATTGAGCGTTCAATAATTTTAGTTTGACATACTAATGTTATTAATTTAACTAATTTTTTTCATTAGAAGTAAGTGCTAATTTACTATAAAATGGTTTAAGAGACCAGTACTTGCTTTCAGTCATCTAATGGTAGTTTATAGGTTAGTTCTATTAGTAATTCATTTAATGAAATTGTTTACAGGAATTCTTTCGATTACAATTGGTATGAAGCTATGATTAGCTCCACAAATTTCGGAGCATTGTCCATAAAATAATCCAGGTCGATTTATTAAAAAGTTTGTTTGGTTTAATCGTCCGGGGGTTCCATCAACCTTTACTCCTAGGGAAGGTACTGTTCATGAATGAATTACATCAGCCGCTGTTACTAGGATTCGGATTTGAGAATTTATAGGTAAAATTACTCGGTTGTCTACATCTAGTAAACGGAATCCATCTGTAGACAATTCATTTATTGGGGTTATATATGAATCAAATTCTACATTTATGAAATCTGAATATTCATAGCTTCAATATCATTGATGTCCAATGGCTTTTAGGGTTACTGATGGTTCATTAATTTCGTCAAGTAAGTAAAGTAGTCGAAGAGAGGGGAAAGCAATAAATAATAAAATAATAGCTGGGAGGATTGTTCAGATTACTTCAATTGTTTGTCCGTGGAGAAGGTTTCGATTTGTGTAGGTGTTGAAAAATAACATAAATATTAAGTAACCTACTAATATTGTAATTATTACTAAAATTATTAGAGCATGATCGTGAAAGAAAGTGAGTTGTTCTATAAGAGGAGAGGCTCTATCTTGAAGGCCGAGTGCAGCTCAAGTTGTCATTGGTTTCTAATAAAAGTAAAATACTTTATATATGGAGCTTAAATCCATTGCACTAATCTGCCATGTTAGAAATTAGTTAAAAGAGGGAGTTCTGAGTAACTGTGTTCAGCTGGAGGGGTGTTTTGTAACCATTCGATTGAAGAACTAAGTTGTATAGGGTAAATGACTTGGCGTTGGGTGATTAATCTTTCTCAGATAATAAATAAAAAGAAAAGAATTCCTAATAGTGAAATAGAAGAGCCAATTGTAGAGACTACATTTCAAGTAGTGTATGCGTCTGGGTAATCAGAGTAGCGTCGAGGCATACCAGCTAGTCCGAGGAAATGTTGGGGGAAGAAGGTTAAATTTACTCCGATAAATATAATAATAAATTGACTTTTTAATCAGCTGGGGTTTAAAACTAGTCCTGTAAATAAAGGATATCAGTGTACAAATCCTGCTATAATAGCGAAAACTGCTCCTATGGATAGAACATAGTGGAAATGGGCTACTACATAATAAGTGTCATGTAGGATAATGTCTACTGAAGAATTGGCTAATACAACCCCGGTTAACCCCCCTACGGTGAATAAGAAAACAAATCCTAGGGCCCACAATATTGCTGGGGAATAGTTTAGTTGCGTTCCGTGAAGAGTAGCTAATCAGCTGAAAATTTTAATTCCTGTGGGCACAGCAATAATTATAGTAGCTGAGGTGAAATATGCCCGAGTGTCTACGTCCATTCCGACAGTAAATATATGGTGAGCTCATACAATAAAACCTAGTAAACCAATTGCTAGTATTGCGTAAATTATTCCTAAGGAGCCGAATGTTTCCTTTTTACCGGATTCTTGGCTAATAATATGAGAAATTATTCCGAACCCAGGTAAAATTAAAATATAAACTTCGGGGTGTCCAAAGAACCAAAATAAATGTTGATAAAGGATAGGGTCTCCTCCTCCCGCGGGGTCGAAGAAAGAGGTGTTTAAGTTTCGGTCTGTTAGAAGTATTGTAATTGCTCCAGCTAATACTGGTAATGAAAGTAATAATAATAATGCTGTTAATACTACTGCTCACACAAATAATGGTATTCGGTCAAATGTAATTCCTGTAGATCGTATGTTAATAACTGTAGTAATAAAATTTACAGCTCCTAAAATGGAGGAAATACCTGCTAAATGTAAGGAAAAGATTGCTAAATCTACTGATGCCCCTCCGTGAGCGATAATTGAAGAAAGAGGAGGGTAAACTGTTCAACCTGTACCAGCCCCGTTTTCTACTATGCTGCTGACTAAAAGTAGTGTTAGAGATGGGGGTAGGAGTCAAAAACTTATATTGTTTATTCGAGGGAATGCTATATCTGGGGCTCCAAGTATTAGAGGTACTAATCAGTTTCCAAATCCTCCAATTATAATAGGTATTACTATAAAGAAAATTATTACAAATGCGTGGGCTGTTACAATAACATTATAAATTTGATCGTCACCAATTAAGGCTCCGGGGTGTCCCAGTTCGGCACGGACTAAGATTCTAAGAGATGTTCCGACTATACCTGCTCAGGCCCCGAAAATAAAATATAATGTTCCAATATCTTTATGATTTGTTGAAAAAAGCCATTGTTGCGATTAAATGGCTGAAGGTTAGGCGATAGATTGTAAATCTATTTATAAGAGTTTATCTTTTTAATCAGGCTTTATAGTCAATAATGATATTAGACTGCAATTCTAAAGGAGTAATGTATTACTAAGGCTTAAAAGATTTATACTTATATTTATAACTTTGAAGGCTATTAGTTTTTTTAACTTAAAGCCTTATGAAATTTAATGAATAAATTTAAAGAAATAAATAACCTAAAGATACCAGTCTTAATCTGAATGTAGAGATAAATGTAAAGGTTAGTATAGTTATGAAAGAAGTGTTGCTAATAAACATGTTTGTAATTCAGCTGTTTTCATGATAATTAAGCATGAATGCTGCGAAACAAAGTCGTAAATAAAAAAATAAGGTAATTAGAGTTATTACTGTTAGAACGGTTATAAGAATATACTGATTATTTATAACTAATAGTTGGATAACTAATCATTTTGGTAAAAATCCAATAAATGGTGGCAATCCTCCTAAAGACAATAAATTAAGGAATAGTAAAAATTTTAATGTTTTTGAGTTGAAAAATGAATTAAAAAGTTGATTGATATGGAATATTTTGAAATTGTTTAGGATAAAAACTAATCTAAATGATAGGAATGTATAGAAGGAGAAGTAAATTAATCATATTGATTCGTTGGTTTGTATTGCTGCTAATATTCATCCTAGGTGATTAATTGATGAAAATGCTATTAATTTTCGTAGTGATGTTTGATTTAATCCTCCTAAAGAACCAATGATTGTTGATATGATCGTTACTAAGGTAATAAAATCGTTTTGTGTTATATAAGAAATTAATATAAGTGGGGCAATTTTTTGTCAAGTCATTAAAGTTAGGGCATTTATTCATGAAAGACCTTCTATTACATTTGGAAACCAAAAGTGAAAGGGGGCTGCCCCACTTTTTAATAGGAGGGAAGATGTAATTATAAGATCGTGGTATGTAAATCTTTCTTGATTAAATGAATAATTATTCAGGTATATTATTATAATAGCGAATAATAATACTGCTGAGGCTATTGCTTGAGTTAGGAAATACTTTAGAGAGGCTTCTGTAGACATTAAATTATTATTATTTATTAGGGGGATAAAAGCTAATAAATTAATTTCTAAACCTATTCAAGCACCTAGTCAAGAATTAGACGATACAGTAATTATTGTTCCTATTATTAAAATAAAAAAGAATATAATTTTAGCTGAATTATTAAAAATTAAAAAGAAAAGGGTTAGAACCTTTATAAATGGGGTATGAACCCAGTAGCTTAATTAGCTTATCTTTTTAGTTATATTTTGGTGTATGGTGCACAAAAGTTTTTGATACTTTTAGGAATAGTTTGACTCTATTAAATATAATGAATGTAATCTTATTACATAATTTACCCTATCAAGGTAACCCTTTTGTCAGGCAATTCATT